TTCCTTCATATAAGATAGGGGACATAATTCACATGGATATAGTAAGTCTCGCTTGGGCTGCTTTAATGGTAGTCTTTACATTTTCCCTTTCACTCGTCGTATGGGGAAGAAGTGGACTCTAAAGGTACTACTAATTGATTGAGGAATCAAACCGTATCAATTGTTTTAGAGATCCTTCTGCAACGGATTTTGAATTATTCAAAAAAGATCTTCAGTTCGGAATTCTATTGGATTCTAGTGGAGTAATGTATTATATGACTAAAATTATTTCAATAATTATTTCAATTAAAGATATATTTCAATAATTCCCATGTTTGTATCTCGAAAGGAAAGGGATACATATTATTGGAATTTTATTCCAACCCAATTTTTCCTAAATTTTCTATTTCAATGAACGGGCTCTTACCAGAATTGGAGATAGATACTGAAGAAGTCCTGACCTCCCTTTTTTTGTTTCTCTCTTTTCCCTCTTTACTTTTACTGCTCAACAAAAAGGAATTTTTTAAGTGTATAAGCGCTTTCTATAGAGCAAAAATATAGACGTAGTCGTTGTCTAATGATGATGATATGCTATGCATAATAAGATCTTACCTTGGGCGAGTCACATATTGCGCGCACTTACCGATTCTTTTATTTTTTGCGAAAAATGGAATTTCTACTTTATCGACTCATTTCATATCTTAATATCAGGGTTCAAGCCTTAAAAATCGGCGAGGTTTATTATTTATTCCCTTTCAAAATCCGAAGAAGTGCCCATAGAACTCCTGTCAATGGATCAATCCATTTTTTCTTTGAATTGAAATGCTAGAAAAAAGATTACTACTCTTTACTATATGTTAATGTTAATATATGCTCATAATGCTTTTTCCTTCGTTGATTTGATTCTTTCGATAGATCACGAGACTAAAATTGAAAAGAATACGAAATCTATAAAGTAGAACTTTAAAGTAGGACAATTCTTTAATTAAGAAGTAGAACTTTATACACTACAATAACACTAATAGATAGTATAGTAAGAAAGAAATCTAGATTTCTTTCTTACTATACTATATATAGTATCGGATCTGATAGAATACTGTCGATTATAATCCGCTCATTTCATTTTAAGACACGAAATTGGAATCTTGGAATCATTTTCCTTTTTTCTTCAATCGTTGATAAGAACTCAGAAGTCAAGTTTCATTCAAATTAATTAATCTTTTTTATTTTGATTTTGGCTTTCTGTTTTTACATAAATGATAAGCAGAAAAGCAGTAGGAACTAGAATGAACAGCGCAGTAGCAATAAATGCAAGAATATTTACTTCCATAATCTCATCTTTTTTTTACTTCACAATAACTCGGGATTTAATCCCATAGAGATGATAAACCTTTCGCCTGTAAATTCAATGAATGAATTACCTCTCAATGATCTTGAATCAGATCAATATCATGAATAACAATATAATATCTGAGCTACCAAATCAATTCGTCGTCGCGAATTAAATAGTATAACATAGGAAGACATTTTTTCCATACTGAATCCAAAATAGGATTCCCAGCCCAATCAAAAATTTGAATCAAATTTTCAATTTCCCATTAGTAATTGAAGTTACACAAACAAAACCAAAACGGGGAGGGGTTATTTTTTAAGCCGGAAAAGTATTCTATCGGGGGAATTCTGTTAAATTCATTTTGTTTTGTATTGTACACGAAAGGAATTCCATTTTTTTGTATGTGCGCTTGAGAAACATATAGTCCCCTATTCCATCGAAAAAGCAGACTCAGTATCTCTTGGAATACTGACTCTATTGCTCCATCAATTGTACTAATCTACATATGTCTTTCTACTACCAATGAGTACTAGTTGAAGTAACGAAAATTATCCTATCTATTTGTTTGATGAGAAGGGCGAAACGAAAAAGGAAAGAAAAAAGAACCCCCCGGGGAATGAAATTTTTCTTCTTGTTCCCCCGTTGACAGAAAAAGGAAAGATGATTTGATGTACTTATTGAATCTGTCGGGACTGACGGGGCTCGAACCCGCAGCTTCCGCCTTGACAGGGCGGTGCTCTGACCAATTGAACTACAATCCCAGGGAAATAAGGGATCTAGCAGAAATTTTGATTCTTTTTTATTTCTCCATATCGGGTATTTCTGAAGGACAGGGGGGTTATATCATCTCATGGTATATTGGCGAATTGTTGGGCCGAGCTGGATTTGAACCAGCGTAGACATATTGCCAACGAATTTACAGTCCGTCCCCATTAACCACTCGGGCATCGACCCAGGAAAACCCGTTTGAGGTTTATTGGTAATCCACGATCAACCTCCTTTTGTAGTATCCTACCCCCAGGGGAGGTCGAATCCCCGTTGCCTCCTTGAAAGAGAGATGTCCTAAACCACTAGACGATGGGGGCTTATTTGCCCAACATCCATCAGAATCATATGATGCCCATTGTACGAATAGGTTATTCTAATTGTCAATAAATAAGAATAATTTATTAGAAAGTATAATAACAA